AATGAATTGCCTGATAAAAAGGATTACCTTGATAGGGTAAATCATGAAATTTAAAATTTCATTCATTATATTTAACAGAATTAAACTGTTTCTAAAAGAATCAAAATCTTTTGTGCATCATACACCAAAATATAAAAAGATAAGCTAATTAAGCTATTGGGTTCATACCCCACTTATAAAGGTTATAATCCTTTTCTTTTTAATTAAAAAAATTTCTAATAATATTTTTTTTATTACATTAATTTTTGGAACATTAGTTACAATTTCTTCAAATTCATGGCTAGGAGCGTGAATGGGGTTAGAAATTAATTTATTATCATTTATCCCCCTAATAAATGATAATAAAAAAAATTTATTAACCTCAGAAAGTTCTTTAAAATACTTTTTAACACAAGCTTTTGCTTCTTCAATTTTATTATTTGCAATTATTATATTAATATTCATATATAATAATAATTTTTTATTAAATAATAATTTTAATGAAATTTTAATTCTTTCAACTCTTTTATTAAAAAGAGGGGCTGCTCCATTTCATTTTTGATTCCCAGAAGTAATAGAAGGTTTATCCTGAATTAACGGTTTAATCTTAATAACGTGACAAAAAATTGCCCCATTAATATTAATTTCTTATAATTTTATTTATAATTTTTTCATAATTTCTATTATTTTATCAATATTAATTGGATCTTTAGGAGGATTAAATCAAACATCAATTCGAAAATTAATAGCATTTTCATCAATTAATCATTTAGGGTGAATGTTATTAGCAATAATAAATAATGAAATATTATGAATAACTTATTTTTTAATATATTCTTTATTATCTTTTTCAATTGTTTTAATATTTAATAATTTTAAATTATTCTATTTTAATCAAATTTTTAATATTTCAATAATAAACCCAATTGTTAAATTATTAATTTTCTTAAATTTACTATCTTTAGGGGGTTTACCTCCCTTTTTAGGATTTTTACCAAAATGATTAGTAATTCAAAATTTAACTAATATAGGACAATTATTTATTTTAACAATTAGTGTTTGTTTAACTTTAATTACATTATTTTTTTATTTACGTCTTTCTTATAGAATTTTTATATTAAATTACCAAAAAAATTCATGAATATTAAAAAATAATTATAATAACAAAATATCTTCAATTAATTTAATATTTAATTTTATTTCAATTTGTGGGTTAGTTATACTTTTTATAGTTTATATAATTATATAAGAATTTAAGTTAAATAAACTAATAGCCTTCAAAGCTGAAAATATTTGTATTAATCTTTTAATTCTTAAGCTTTAATAAATTATTTATTCCTTTAGAATTGCAGTCTAATATCATTATTGACTATAAAGCCTGATTAAAGAGAATAATTCCCATAAATAAATTTACAATTTATCGCCTAAACTTCAGCCATTTAATCGCGACAATGATTATTTTCAACAAATCATAAGGATATTGGTACTTTATATTTTATTTTTGGAGCTTGAGCAGGAATAGTAGGAACTTCTTTAAGTATTCTAATTCGAGCTGAATTAGGTCATCCTGGTGCTTTTATTGGAGATGATCAAATTTATAATGTTATTGTAACAGCACATGCTTTTATTATAATTTTTTTTATAGTTATACCTATTATAATTGGAGGATTTGGAAATTGATTAGTTCCATTAATATTAGGAGCCCCTGATATAGCTTTTCCTCGAATAAATAATATAAGTTTTTGAATATTACCTCCTTCATTAACTCTACTAATTTCTAGAAGTATAGTAGAAAATGGAGCAGGGACAGGATGAACTGTTTATCCACCTCTTTCATCTGGAATTGCTCATGCTGGAGCATCAGTAGATTTAGCTATTTTTTCATTACATTTAGCTGGAATTTCTTCAATTCTAGGAGCAGTAAATTTTATTACAACTGTAATTAATATACGATCTCCAGGAATTACATTAGACCGAATACCTTTATTTGTGTGATCAGTAGTAATTACAGCAGTATTACTATTATTATCTTTACCAGTATTAGCCGGAGCTATTACTATACTTTTAACAGATCGAAATTTAAATACTTCCTTTTTTGACCCAGCTGGAGGAGGAGACCCTATTTTATACCAACACTTATTTTGATTCTTTGGTCACCCAGAAGTTTATATTTTAATTTTACCTGGATTTGGAATAATTTCTCATATTATTACACAAGAAAGTGGTAAAAAGGAAACTTTTGGAAATTTAGGAATAATTTATGCTATATTAGCAATTGGATTATTAGGATTTATTGTATGAGCTCATCATATATTTACAGTTGGAATAGACGTAGATACACGAGCTTATTTTACATCAGCAACTATAATTATTGCTGTTCCAACGGGAATTAAAATTTTTAGTTGATTAGCTACTATGCATGGAACACAATTAACATATACTCCTGCAATATTATGATCATTTGGATTTGTATTTTTATTTACAGTTGGAGGATTAACAGGAGTTGTATTAGCTAATTCATCAATTGATATTGTATTACATGATACATATTATGTAGTTGCTCATTTCCATTATGTATTATCTATAGGAGCAGTATTTGCTATTATAGCAGGATTTGTTCATTGATACCCTTTATTAACTGGATTAACAATAAATCCATCTTGATTAAAGTACCAATTTGGAATAATATTTATTGGAGTAAATTTAACATTCTTTCCTCAACATTTCCTAGGATTAGCTGGAATACCTCGACGATATTCAGATTTCCCAGATAGCTATTTAGCTTGAAATATTGTATCATCATTAGGAAGAACAATTTCATTATTTGCTATTTTATACTTTTTATTTATTATTTGAGAAAGTATAATTACACAACGAACTCCTGCTTTCCCTATACAATTATCTTCATCAATTGAATGATACCATACACTTCCTCCTGCAGAACATACATATGCTGAATTACCTTTATTAACTAATAATTTCTAATATGGCAGATTAGTGCAATGAATTTAAGCTTCATATATAAAGATTTTATCTTTTGTTAGAAAATGGCAACATGAGCAAATTTAGGTTTACAAGATAGTTCTTCACCTTTAATAGAACAATTAAATTTTTTTCATGATCATACTCTTCTTATTTTAACAATAATTACAATTTTAGTTGGGTATATTATAGGAATATTAATATTTAATCAATTTACTAATCGTTATTTACTACACGGACAAACGATTGAAATTATTTGAACTGTTTTACCAGCAATTATTTTAATATTTATTGCATTTCCATCTTTACGTTTATTATATTTAATAGACGAAATTAACACCCCTTCAATTACATTAAAGTCCGTAGGACATCAATGATACTGAAGTTATGAATATTCTGATTTTCTAAATTTAGAATTTGATTCATATATAATTCCTACAAACGAACTAGAAACAAATGGATTTCGACTTTTAGACGTAGATAATCGAATTGTTTTACCAATAAATAATCAAATTCGAATTTTAGTAACAGCTACTGATGTATTACACTCATGAACAGTACCATCTTTAGGAGTAAAGGTTGATGCTACACCAGGTCGATTAAATCAAATTAATTTTTTAATCAATCGACCTGGATTATTTTTTGGTCAATGTTCAGAAATTTGTGGTGCAAATCATAGTTTTATACCAATTGTAATTGAAAGAATTCCAATAAATTATTTTATTAAATGAATTACTAATATAACTAATTCATTAGGTGACTGAAGCGCAAGTAATGATCTCTTAAATCATATTATAGTAAATTAGCACTTACTTCTAATGAAATAAAACTTGAAAAAAATTAGTTTTATAAAAACCTTAGTATGTCAAACTAAAAAAATTAGTTTAATCTAATATTTTTTAATTCCACAAATAGCCCCAATTAATTGGTTAATTTTATTCCTTGTATTTTCAATTACATTAGTAATTTTTAATATTTTAAATTACTTTTGTTTTTCTTATACTCCATTAAAAACTTCTCAATCATTAAATATTAAGTTTAATAAATTAAATTGAAAATGATAACAAACTTATTTTCTGTATTTGATCCTTCAACAACAATTTTAAATCTTTCTCTTAACTGATTAAGTACTTTCTTAGGCCTATTATTAATTCCTTTTTCATTTTGATTATTACCTAACCGATTCCAAGTTGTATGAAATAATATCTTATTAACATTACATAAGGAATTTAAAACCTTACTAGGACCTTCAGGTCATAATGGAAGAACATTAATATTTATTTCATTATTTTCTTTAATTATATTTAATAATTTTTTAGGATTATTTCCATATATTTTTACTAGTACAAGTCATTTAACTTTAACCTTAGCTTTAGCATTTCCATTATGATTAAGTTTTATACTATATGGTTGAATTAATCATACACAACATATATTTGCTCATTTAGTTCCTCAAGGAACACCTCCAGTATTAATACCTTTTATAGTATGCATTGAAACAATTAGTAATGTTATTCGACCTGGAACACTAGCTGTTCGATTAACTGCTAATATAATTGCTGGACATTTATTATTAACATTATTAGGAAATACAGGACCTATAACATCAAACTATATTATTTTATCTTTAATTTTAACAACACAAATTGCATTATTAGTTTTAGAATCAGCTGTTGCAATTATTCAATCATATGTATTTGCAGTATTAAGTACTCTTTATTCAAGAGAAGTAAATTAATGTCAGCACACGCAAATCACCCATTCCATTTAGTAGATTATAGTCCTTGACCATTAACAGGAGCTATTGGAGCAATAACTACAGTTTCTGGATTAGTTCAATGATTTCACCAATATACAATAACTTTATTTATTTTAGGTAATATTATTACAATTTTAACAATATACCAATGATGACGAGATATCTCTCGAGAAGGAACATTTCAAGGTCTTCACACATTCCCAGTAACTATTGGATTACGATGAGGAATAATTTTATTTATTGTTTCAGAAGTATTTTTTTTTATTTCTTTTTTCTGAGCATTTTTTCATAGTAGATTATCTCCAACTATTGAATTAGGAATAACATGACCTCCAGTAGGAATTATTGCTTTTAATCCATTTCAAATTCCTTTATTAAATACAGCAATTTTATTAGCTTCAGGAGTAACAGTTACATGAGCTCATCACGCACTAATAGAAAGTAATCACTCTCAAGCTACTCAAGGATTATTTTTTACTATTGTATTAGGTATTTATTTTTCTATTCTTCAAGCATATGAATATATTGAAGCTCCTTTTACAATTGCAGATGCAGTGTATGGATCAACTTTTTATATGGCTACAGGGTTTCATGGTCTTCATGTATTAATTGGAACAACATTTTTATTAATTTGTTTTTTACGACATATTAATTTTCATTTTTCAAAAAATCATCACTTTGGATTTGAAGCAGCAGCTTGATATTGACATTTTGTTGATGTAGTATGATTATTTTTATATATTTCTATTTATTGATGAGGTAGATATTTATAAAGTATATATTTGTATATGTGACTTCCAATCACAAGGACTAAATAATTTTAGTATAAATAATATTAATATTATCAATTATAACAACAATTATTTTCATTATTACTATTGTAGTAATAATATTAGCTACTTTACTATCAAAAAAAACACTATTAGATCGAGAAAAATGTTCCCCCTTTGAATGCGGATTTGATCCAATAAATTCTTCACGACTTCCCTTTTCACTTCGATTTTTTTTAATTGCAATTATTTTTTTAATTTTTGATGTTGAAATTGCTCTTTTACTACCAATAATTATAATTATTAAAACATCAAATTTAATAAATTGATCAATTACTAGTCTTTTTTTTATTTTTATTCTTTTAATTGGTTTATATCATGAATGAAATCAAGGAGCTTTAGAATGAAATGAATAAATATGAAGCGATATATTGCAATTAGTTTCGGCCTAATCTTAGGTGAAATTCACCCATATTTTAGGGTAATAGTTAACTATAACATTTAATTTGCATTTAAAAAGTATTGAATTTTTCAATTTACCTTATTAATTGAAACCAAAAAGAGGTATATCACTGTTAATGATAAAATTGAATATTTAAATTCCAATTAAAAAGAAATATAAATGGAATTAAACCATTAAAGATAAAAGTTAGCAGCTTTTTCTTGATCAACATATTTCTATTTATGTAGTTTAATAAAAACATTACATTTTCAATGTAAAAATAAAAATTTATTTTTCATAAATATCTAAAGATTAAATTAATCTCCCTAACATCTTCAGTGTCATGCTCTAAATATAAGCTATTTAAATTAATTTACTAATACAACTAATATTAATAAAACAATAAATCATAATATATAACTTAATAAATAAATTTTTAAACTATTTATTTGAAATTCTTGTAAATATAAAGAATAATTCTTTAATTGATTATATAACATTTGCCCTCCAAAAAACTCTCTTCATCCTTGATCAAAACTTTTATAAGAATATAATCCTAACTTTAATGGATAATTAATAATACCAATAGTAGAAATTATAGGTATAAATCATATTGACCCTGCAAAATTAGTAAAATTATAAAAATATAAAGCCTTATTAGTAAAAAATAAACTCACATTTCTTAATAAATAACCAGAAACACCTCCTACAATACAAACAACTAAAGTTAAAATCTTTATATCAAAAGGTAAACAAATTATTCTAGGATTTAAAAATATTAATCATATTAATATTCTCCCTCCAATAACAGCTATAATTATTAAAAAACAAATACTAAATAATATAGTTCAACCCTTATCATTTAATGGATGTAATACTCTTCTATTAAAATCTCCAGTTATAGAATAATAAACTAATCGAAATGAATAACATACAGTTAATCCTGTACTAAAAAAAAAAAGAAAAAAAGAAAACATATTTACATAAGATAATATTACTATTTCTAAAATTAAATCCTTTGAATAAAATCCAGCTAAAAAAGGTATTCCACATAAAGCCAAATTAGCTACATTAAAGCAACTACATGTTAATGGTATACTTATTCTTAATCTTCCTATTATTCGAATATCTTGAGAATTTTTTATGTTATGAATAATAGATCCAGCACATATAAACAATAATGCCTTAAATAAAGCATGAGTTAAAAGATGAAAAAAAGCTAACTTATAAAATCCTATTGATAAAATTCTTATTATTAACCCTAATTGACTTAAAGTAGATAAAGCAATAATTTTTTTTAAATCAAATTCAAAATTAGCTCCTAACCCAGCTATAAATATAGTTAAACCAGAAACTAATAATAAAAATTGACCTATTCATCAATCTGTTAATAAAATATTAAAACGAATTAATAAATAAACCCCTGCTGTTACTAAAGTAGAAGAATGAACTAAAGCTGATACAGGAGTTGGAGCTGCTATTGCTGCTGGAAGTCAAGATGAAAAAGGAATCTGAGCACTTTTTGTTATTGCTGCTAATATAACTAACCCTCCAATAATTATTATTTCTGTATTTTTTCCTATTATTTCTAAATAAAAAACATAATTTCATCTACCATAATTTAACATTCAAGCAATAGCTAATAATAAAGCAACATCTCCAATTCGATTAGATAACGCAGTAATCATCCCTGCATTATATGACTTAACATTTTGAAAATAAATAACTAAACAATAAGAAACAAGCCCTAAACCATCTCATCCTAATAAAATTCTAATTAAATTTGGTCTAATAATTAATATTATTATTGATATTACAAATATTAAAACTAATAAAATAAAACGATTAATATTATAATCTTCTTCTATATATTGATTTCTATAAAAAATAACTAATGAAGAAATTAATAAAACAAAAGATATAAATATTAAACTTATTCAATCGAATAAAAAAGTCATAACAATTGATATTGATTGAAGGGATAAAACCTCTCACTCAATAAAATAAACTAAATCTGTTAATAAAAATTTTAGTCTAATTAAAAATAACGAAAATCTAATTGATAATAAAAAATAAAAACTAATTTTACAATAATTAATTAAATAATTCACGATCTAAAATGAAATTTCATATCATTGACACCACAAATCAATATTTTTATTAAACTATTTAAATAAATTCATAATATACAAAAACTTCTCTTTAAAATTAATAAGTTTAAAGGTAGTCAATGTAATATTAATAATAAAAATTCTCGAATTGTTCCAACAGAAAAAAAATAAACCCCAGAATATACCTTCCCATGTTGACTATAAGCAAATAAATATAATGAATAAGCTGCACTAAAAAAAGATAAAAAAGCTAATATAATTATAGTTACTCAAGACCATCTAACAATTCTATTTAATAAAGAAATTTCACCTAATAAATTTAATGTAGGAGGTGCTGCTATATTTCCAGAACATAATAAAAATCATCATAAACTCAATGTAGGTATAAAATTTAATAACCCCTTATTAATTAACAAACTTCGTCTTCCTATTCGTTCATAAGAAATATTTGCTAAACAAAATAATCCAGAAGAACATAAACCATGAGCAATTATTAAAGCATAAGAACCAGTTAATCCTCAATAAGTTATTGTTAATAACCCTCTTAAGACAATTCCCATATGAGCAACAGAAGAATAAGCAATTAAAGCCTTTAGATCAGTTTGTCGTAAACATACTAATCTAATTAAAACCCCTCCCACTAATCTAACACTAATTCATCAATAATTATATTTTACTCCTGAAATTTGTAATAATCTAAATATTCGTAATAATCCATATCCTCCTAACTTTAATAAAATACCAGCTAAAATTATTGAACCAGAAACTGGAGCTTCAACATGAGCCTTAGGAAGCCATAAATGAACTAAAAATATAGGTATTTTAACTAAAAAAGCAAAAATTAAAGATAAGTATAATAAATTTATATTTATAAAACTTAAATTTAATAATAATGTAAAAGATAAAGTATTTATAAAATTTAAAATATAAAAAATACCAATTAATAAAGGCAAAGAAGCTAATAAAGTATAAAATAATAAATAAACCCCTGCTTGTAACCGTTCTGGCTGATACCCTCACCCCAAAATTAAAAATAATGTAGGAATTAATCTTGCTTCAAAAAATAAATAAAATATAAAAACTCTTATTGATCTAAATGTTAAAACTAATATTAATAATAAAAATAAAATTATAAAAACAAATAATTTTTCATAATTATTATAAGTAAAAACCTTTTCTCTTGCTATTAATATAAGACCACAAATTCAAAATCTTAATAAAATTAAACCATATGAAATTATATCTAACCCAAAATAATAAGAGATATAATTAAAATAATTTAAAGATCTTAAATTAATTATAAATAAAAATGTTAATAAAAAAATTAAATTTTGAACCATTCAATAAAAATTCTTTAAAAAAGAAAGAGGAAATATAAATAATATTATAAAAATAAACTTTAACATTGTAAAATAGAAAAACTTTGAAAATAATCATTACCATGAGTTCGAATTATAGATACTAAAATTGATAAACCTAAAACTCCTTCACAAACACAAAAAGTTAAAAAAAATATACTAAAATATATTTCATAATTTATAAAATTTAAATAAAAAAATAAAAAAATAAATAAACTTAAAACTATATATTCTAATCTTAATAAAGTAGATAATAAATGTTTACGATTAGAAACAAAAACTATACAACCAAATAAAAATATAACTATGGATAAATAAAATATTAAAAATATATTTGCCATTAATAAGTTTAAATAGTTTAACAAAAACATTAGTCTTGTAAACTAAAAATAAGAATTATTCTTTTTAAACTTCAAGAAAAAAGAAATCTCTTTTTCACTAACTCCCAAAGTTAATATTTTAAATAAACTATTTCTTGAAATTACAAAATTAATTATTATAACAATTTGCTTAATTATAAGATTTATTTTTATACAAATAAAACATCCATTATCTATAGGATTAATACTTTTAATTCAAACATTTTTAACATGTTTATTAACTGGAATTTATGTAAAAACATTTTGATTCTCATATGTATTATTCTTAATTTTTTTAGGAGGAATATTAATTTTATTTATTTATGTAACTTCATTATCCTCAAATGAAATATTTTCTATATCTTTTAGATTAACAATTATTAGATTTATTATTTTTATATTTATAATAACTATTTTTTTTATTATAGATAAATCTTTAACTGAACAATTCATTATAAATATAGAAATAGAAAAAATTTCAATAATAAATAATTTAATTAATGAAAATGTATTATCACTAAATAAAATATATAATTTTCCTACAAATTTAATTACTTTATTATTAATTAATTATTTATTTTTAACTCTTCTTGTAACTGTAAAAATTACAAAAAAATTTTATGGCCCTTTACGACCAATAAATTAATGTTTAAACCTATTCGAAAAACCCACCCATTAATTAGAATTGCTAATAATGCATTAGTAGATTTACCTGCTCCTTCAAATATTTCAGCTTGATGAAATTTTGGATCATTACTTGGATTATGTTTAATATTACAAATTTTAACTGGATTATTTTTAGCAATACACTATGCAGCAGATATTGAAACAGCTTTTAATAGTGTAAACCATATTTGTCGAGACGTTAATAATGGTTGATTCTTACGAATTTGTCATGCTAACGGAGCTTCATTTTTTTTTGCTTGTTTATTTATTCATGTTGGACGAGGAGTTTATTATGAATCATATTTATATCACATAACATGAAATACTGGAGTAATTATTTTATTTTTAACTATAGCAACTGGATTTTTAGGATATGTATTACCTTGAGGACAAATATCTTTTTGAGGAGCTACAGTTATTACAAATTTATTATCAGCAGTTCCTTATTTAGGAATAGATCTTGTACAATGAATTTGAGGAGGATTTGCTGTAGATAATGCAACATTAACCCGATTTTTTACTTTTCATTTTATTTTTCCATTTATTATTTTAGCTTTAATAATAATTCATTTATTATTTTTACATCAAACAGGGTCAAACAATCCATTAGGACTAAACAGAAATGTAGATAAAATCCCTTTTCACCCCTATTTTATTTACAAGGATATTTTTGGTTTTATTGTATTTTTATGAATTTTAATTTTTTTTATTTGAAAATTTAATTATTTATTAATAGATCCAGAAAATTTTATTCCAGCTAATCCATTAGTAACTCCTGTACATATTCAACCAGAATGATACTTTTTATTTGCTTATGCAATTTTACGATCAATTCCAAATAAATTAGGAGGAGTAATTGCTTTAGTATTATCTATTGCAATTTTATTAATTTTACCTTTTACTCATTCTAGTAAATTCCGTGGATTACAATTTTATCCATTAAACCAAATTTTATATTGAAATATAGTAATTGTAGCTTCATTATTAACATGAATTGGAGCTCGCCCAGTAGAAGATCCTTATGTATTAACTGGACAAATTTTAACAGTTTTATATTTTTCATACTTCATTATTAATCCTTTAGTAGCTAAATATTGAGATAAATTACTAAATTAATTAATAAGCTTTTATAGCATATGTCTTGAAAACATAAGAAAGAAGTAAAGTCTTCTATTAATTTTTAGTACTAAAAATTATTCATTAAAATAATAAAGAAATAAAAAAAATCTTTAACCCAACAAAAAAAAACAAATAATTTAAAGATAAGGGCAAAAAACTTTTTCAAGCTAAATATATTAATTTATCATATCGGAACCGAGGTAAAGTACCTCGAACTCAAATAAAAATAAAAGAAATAAATGTTAATTTAAAAAAAAATATTAATCTATAAATATCTCTACCTAAAAAAATAACAACAAATAACATTCTCATAAATAAAATTCTAGAATATTCAGCTAAAAAAATTAAAGCAAACCCCCCTCTTCTATACTCAACATTAAATCCTGAAACTAACTCAGATTCTCCTTCTGCAAAATCAAAAGGAGTTCGATTAGTTTCAGCTAAACAAGAAGCTAATCAAACTAAACCTAAAGGAAAACAAAAAAAAATAAATCAAATATAAGATTGATAATTATAAAAATTTAAAAAATTATAATTACCAATTAAAAAAATAAATCTTAATAAAATTAAAGCTAATCTAACTTCATAAGAAATTGTTTGTGCAACTGCTCGTAAACCCCCTAACAAAGCATAATTTGAATTTGAAGATCAACCAGCAATTATAACTGTATAAACCCCTAATCTAGTACAACACAAAAAAAATAAAATTCCTAAATTAAAAGAATATAATTTAATTAAATAAGGAATACATATTCAAATTAATAAAGATAAAAATAAAGAAAAAATAGGTGAAAAATAATAAGAAATATAATTAGATAACAATGGATATGTTTGTTCCTTAGTAAACAATTTTACAGCATCACTAAAAGGTTGTAATAACCCATTAAATCCTACCTTATTTGGACCTTTTCGAATTTGAATATAACCTAAAACTTTACGTTCCAATAAAGTTAAAAAGGCAACCCCTACTATTACACAAATTACTAATAATAAACTTCCAATCAATGGTATAATTTTATCAAAAATAAACAATACTATTTATAATTATTAATTATATTTATAAATTCTAAATTTATTGCACTAATCTGCCAAAATAGTAAATAATATTAATAATTTTCAATTTAATAAAACTATATTTTTTATATTAGGTCCTTTCGTACTACAATATAATAAATTATTAAGGATAGAAACCAACCTGGCTTACGCCGGTTTGAACTCAGATCATGTAAGAATCTAAAGGTCGAACAGACCTAAACTTTAAACTTCTACACCTAAAAATAACTCTTAATCCAACATCGAGGTCGCAATCTTTTTTATCGATATGAACTCTCTAAAAAAATTACGCTGTTATCCCTAAGGTAACTTAATTTTTTAATCCATAATACAGGATCTTTAATTCATAAATCAATGTTAAAAATAAATAAAAGTTAATTAAATTTTAATACCACCCCAGTAAAATTTTATCTAAAATATAAATTTTAAAATTCTTTATAATTTATAATTTATAAAAATAAAGATCTATAGGGTCTTCTCGTCCTTTAATTTAATTTTAGCTTTTTAACTAAAAAATAAAATTCTATTTAAATTTTAAAAAAACAGTATATATCTCATTCAACCATTCATACCAGCCTTCAATTAAAAGACTATTGATTATGCTACCTTCGCACGGTCAAAATACCGCGGCCCTTTAAAAATCAGTGGGCAGGTTAGACTTTAAATAAAATACAAAAAGACATGTTTTTGTTAAACAGGTGAATATATTTAATTTGCCGAATTCTTCATTAAAACCTATCAAATTAATTACATTATATAAATTTATATACTAATTTTATCATAATTAATAAATTTTTTAAATTAAAATTTACATTTTAATAAATAACTTAATTTAAATTAAATAATTTTATTTAAAAAATAAATTATAACAAATTTATTAATAATAGCTATTTTTAAGCTTATATTTATTTTAAAATTATTAAAAATATAAAAATTTATTTTAAAGCTAATCCCTTAAAATATTATTTTATTTATTTATTAAATTATTATTAAATTAATCCAATAAAATAAATAAACTAAATTAAATTTATTTCTTAAAAAACTAGATATATTTTAAAACGATTAACGTTTCATTTCTAATTATATATTAAAAATAGTTATTCCACAATAACTTTTATATATAATTAAATCTTTAAAATTCGAGAAAAATTAATATAATAATTATTTATTTAATAAACCCTGATACACAAGGTACAATAAATTAAATTTTCTTTAAAATTAAAAATTTTTCAAATTATTTCAATATTCTTTTAAAATACTAATACACTATAATTAAAATTATTATTTCATTATAAATTACTAAAACTAAAAATTTTAAAATTATTTTTATTAATAATTGTAAATAAAAAAAAATAATTAATAAATAATTATTATCAATTTAAATTGATTTGCACAAATTTCTTTTCAATGTAAATGAAATACTTTACTAATTAAGCTTTAAATTGTCATTCTAGATACACTTTCCAGTACATCTACTATGTTACGACTTATCTCATTTTAAAAATGAGAGCGACGGGCGATGTGTGCATGTTTTAGAGCTATAATCATATAAATAATCTATTTTATATTACTATTAAATCCACCTTCAAATTTTTATTTCAAAAAATTATCCGTATAAATAAATTTATTGTAATCCATTTCTACTTAAACATAAACTGCACCTTGACCTGACATATTATTTAATAAAATATCCAGAAAATTATTAATCTTATAATATATTCTGATGACGGCGATATACAAATTGAAAACAAACTTAAGTTAGGTCCAACGTGGATTATCAATAACAGAACAGATTCCTCTAAATAGACTAAAACACCGCCAAATTCTTTAAATTTTAAGAATATAACTAATACTACTTAAGTATTTTTAATTATTTAATTTTAATAATAGGGTATCTAATCCTAGTTTATAATAAAATTTTTATAGCTTAAATCATTTTTAAAATTAATAATAAATAAATTTAAAAATTTCACCTAATAAATTTATAAATATATTAATAGTTTATTAATTTAACTAATACTAAAAATTTTTATTTGCATCATTTGTATAACCGCAGTAGCTGGCACAAATTTTACCAATACTATATATTATTACTAATTCAAAATTTCTTTTATAATTAATATCAATTACTGCGAATAAAATAAAATTTAATAATTTTTAAAATTAAAAAAAATTCACACACAAATTTACATGTAAAATAAAATAATAATAAAATATTTAACTAGAATAAAATAATATTAATATTAAATAATAAAAATTACAAAATTTTAAATTTTATTTATTTTTAAATTTATATAAAATTTAAAATATAATAGTTTATAATAACTAAATATTATTTAAAATTAAATTTAATAAGTACAATCCTCCTAATAATTTTCCCCTAATTTTTTTTTTTTTTTTTATTATAATTTATTTAATTAAAATTAATTAATTTATATGTATTTAAATATATAATTTATTTAATTTAATTATAATTAATTAATTATTTATTAAATTTATTAATAAATAATAATTTTTAATTATTATTTATTATATAAAATATTTATATACGATATATATATATATATAAATTTATTATTAATTAATATATCATTTTTTTTTTAATTATAGGACTAATAGGTCTATAATTAATATCACCTATTTAATATAAATTATTAATATATATAAATAAATATATTATATATAAATAATTTATATAATAAGAAATAATTTTTAATTATAAAAATAATTTTTTATAATTTTTTAGTTTTGAACCATTATTTATAATTGAAATAATAAATATTAATTTTTTTAAAAAATAATTTT